ACTACATAGTCCAAACCGTGTCAAATCAAAATTTTTACGAGATCTTTATTATGGGTAGATTTCAACAAAGTTGTCCTCATGAACTGGGAACTTTTGCTCGTACCACCTCATTTGGCTTACGAACCGGAACTGATAATATTAGGGATTACGCGGGATTATACATGAAGGATCCTGTTCTAACACTCTCTCCGGTTTTATGTTCACCATCCTTAGGGGGTATCCCTCCACCATCCGGTTTTTTCGGTAAACTCTATCTCTTTTGGCATGGATGGAGGGCTGGTTTGTACCCATCAGTTCTGGTAGCGCTCATCACAAGTGTCATCTCTATCTACTATTATCTCAAAATAATTAAATTAATGTTCACTGGGAAGAATGGGAGGAGCGATGCATCCACAACTTATATACAAAATTCATTAGTTTCTCCATCAATTTCAAAAAGTTCTATCGAAATAGCTATGATCATTCGTGCACTAGCATCAATCCTATCGGGTATATTAATAGATCCCATTATCGGGATCACACGGAATACTTTATTCTAGACTCACTTCGAATTGTGACGCGAACTCTTTTTTTTCGAGCGATTTTTCTTAAAAGCCGGTTTTGCTTCTGCTATCCCAATTAGTCTGTCTCTGTAACTTATGAAATAGTTATATCTTCTTCGGTAATTGATCCTGACATTCTCCTATCTAGCTTGTATTTGCTTTTTCGCACCGGGAATCACTTGCTAGGGAAATGATCACTTGTCTATTCCGGAGGGGATATAAGTATTTCCGCGCAATGCACAGCTGGGGTTGGGCAGCGACAACCCACGCTGCTACATCTAAGTATTTAGACGGAAGGAGAATGCCTCCCTTTCTTGTATCTTCATATGATATTATTTGATTAATACTGAGAAAAAAATTCTCTGTAGGAAGAGGGAATCAGCCACCCCCTTAGGGATGATTGATTGTGGGCGGGAACCGATTCGAACCCTCGGCCATCGCCGGTATGAAGTGGAACCCTACCACTGCATGAAGGAAAAGTGAGTAATGAAAAAGGTCCGGGGACCTCGTCTAAACCTGGCCCGAGTGGAGTCTCACAGTTAGTAAATTTGGTGAGAAGGGGAATAAAATTTAGTAAATTTGGTGAGAAAGGGAATAAAATTCGGTTCAGCAGTTGACAAGCATATAGATATACCCGTATAATTGAAGTGGTAAGCGTAACTCCACCGTGTCTACGTGCTTCGAAAGAGGGGTAGGCATACCGGACTCAAAATCTAGCACCGCGTAGAGGTTCAAATCCTACGCGAGGCGTCCAGAGGTATCGCATTTCTGGAAGAAGTCTATCGACTTCTCCATTCTCACCAATGGAACTCAAAATTTTGACTTGGTCGATCTCCATGCTTGCCTTCTCGAGTGCAGTAGCACTGGAACTGTCTCTTCCACTCGAGAGACGAGTGGGTCCTAGTGCAGAGATATCTGAGGCGGTAAGTCCCACCTTTTCTCCTTATTCCCCTTCCAAACCAAGACTGGGACAGTAAATCCTAACATCCGAAATGATTGGAGCGAGACCCGAAACTCAAGGAATAGTTTTTCTTACAGATACAGAAGAGAAAGAAGAAATAGAATGAAAACAAAAAGAACGACTGAGGTATGAACGTATCGGAGATTTAGACGTAAATGAAATGAACCAGAGATTTTAGTAGTTGTGTGTTTGGTGTCTCATCAAACACATATGGGATGGG